GAATAGTAAAAAGAATGGCTCTGGAGGGCTCCAAATGAATTGGCTTATTCGAAAAAAGCCTTGTTCTTTGGAAAATCTATTTCGTACCCCGTACTGCATGGTTCCACTCTGCAAGAACTCCGAATCATTCTCATCCTCATCCCCCTTATCTTGTTCTTCGGGATCTTCACCTCGTGCACGGGCCAGCATGATTTGGAAGAGCTCAAAATAATCCAGTTCAGGCTCCTGTTCACGAGGCCACCTGTCCCGAAATGACTTGGCCCAATAGGGAAATTCCAATTCATCGGTCCTTTCGATAAAATCAAATAGATTGTCATAAGGGTACCATATTCTAGGAGCCCCAATTATGTTATGGAATGAACTCCCCCCCCTCCCGGATAGGAGGGGGGATCCTTCTCCTTCCTCTTCTCCAAACCCCGATTCGCCATCTTCTTCAAACTCCCATTCGCCTTTTTCTTCAAACCCCGATTCGCCTTCTTTTTCATAGAGAAATTTCTGATCAATGATAGAACAAGATCCATTTTGCATCATATATAACGGATTCCTTGGTTCGGACCGAAGAAGCAATGTCACTCGATCATTATCAAACTGACTGCAATCTTTTTCTGTCCGTGAGGATCCCACCAGAGCGACTTCTACTTCTAATAGGCCGTTAACTAGATCAGAATCATCCTCAGCGAATTTATAAGAAGCGGCGAGCCCATTTGCATTTGGATCATCGGGTCCGAGTGGAGACCAAATATCTTGAGCGACCGATCCGGCAGAACAACTCAAAAGATAAAGAAGTATCGTTAATCTCTTCATGCTCATTCCAAGTTCGAAGTACCATTTGGACAAATAAGAATCCCCTACCGCACTGAAGTTTGTCTTTAGAAAGATAGATATAGGATCTATGGGGCAATTACTTAGGCAATTACTTAGAAGTACATTTTGTGCAACAGCCCTTCCTATCTGATAGAAAATGATCCCATGATCCCTAACCGATCTTACCCGGTATCGAAACTCCCAAAATTGTCTATGAAGAGCTGATCTAATTGTATTAGTGTCTATAATTGATTTCTTCTGTGCAAGACTAATTGATATGGCCTCATTGGTAAGTGCTACAAGATCTCGTGCACAGGGATCCATGGTTATGGACCCGAATCCGTTAGTATGGAACATTTTCTTTTCCAAGTGAAATCCCCTACTATATGAAAGAATGAAAAAGTGCTTTCGCCGTTGTGGAATAAGAGGCCTTCGCATCTTAATGCATGTATTGAATTTATTCGGAGCTATTAGACCGGGATCCACTTTTTTGGGAATATGAGTCGAAGCAATAACAAGAAAATTTCTAGTGGAACCTCTTTCACAATCTCTGTAGAGATAGTTCTCTAATAGACCGAGGGATAAGTAATTCGACTCATTCACAGACAGATCATGAATGTTTGGAATCCATATTATGCAATGGGACATTGCTTTTGCGAATTCTAATCGAACTAATTCTAATTGAAAGGTGGTATTAAATGGGACCGTTTCTATTTCCGGCGCCGTATATACAGCTCGCGCTTCCATCATAGTTATCCACAGCTCCATATCAAAACCAAAGTCAGCATCGATATCGCCAATATCATCAAAATCGTCATCATCCGTAGTGTTGCTATCGTCCTCAATCTCATCCAAATCACCCCCTTCAATAAAAAACCGTTTAGGCTCGTCATTCCGGAACTCGTCCGTAAATAACATAATGAAAGGAAAATAGGAGTTTGTCGCTAGGTATTTGACCAAATAGGATCGTCCAAGTCCTTTAGAACCTATCACTAAAATATTCCTAGAAAGGGATAGGGCTGAGCGGAGCGAAAAGGGTCTTGGTCTTGCATGAGATGGGAAATGAGAACTATTAGTCCTACACAAGGTTTGTGAATAAGTGATTGTCTGATAATGAGCAAGGAAGATCCGTCTTTCTGCTAAACAGGATCTATTGAACTCATAATTCATTAGATACTTTTTATGAATGTCAACTAAGTATCGTAAGTAAATTGATCCCGGTTGTTCAATCATTTGATAACCAGAGTCATTTTTTGATAAAAGATCACTATGAGTATGAGTCAGACTCAATAGAATTTGATCAATCCCTTTTTTTGTCGTTAAGGTGGAGAAATGAACCATGAATTGTTTTTCTTCCTCATCAGCATCAATCCAATTACTGTTCTCAAACAACCAGGATTCTGTTTTATCATCAATCCAATCAACGTTCATGAGTGACCAAGATTCTATTTTATCAGAAAAAAAATCACCGTTCGCGTTTTTTATTTTTATTATCAATGAATAGATCTCTTTACTTGTACGACTTAGATGTTTCGTATTTCTCGAAAAAGTGATTCGATTGATGGGATTTGGTAGAATACTGAATTGTTCCAGAGCAACTAAAAAGAAATTCTTTAACCAGAAAGAATTCAGTTGAGATGTAGGATACACATCCAGAAGTTTTTGCAACTCAATCGCGTATGATGGAATCATCAAA